GGCAAAAGGCTTTTCATAATTTTTTTGACCAGACCAAATTGGGAACAAGAATTTTTTTGGTTCTTTTTTACGAATTTGATAAAGCTAAATAGACAGATCTAAAAATTCATTTCGGATAATTGAACCTTCTCAAACTGTTTCTTTTTAAGAACCAAAAAGATTTGTGCCAAAAAAACCGATCCTAAGAAGAACAAAAGGCCTTGGACACGTAATGGATCTTGAAGTACTATTTCCGCATCCCCCTGACCAAATCCACCCACATTAGGATTACTCGTTAATGGTTGATCGAGTTTAATGGATTCGCCCTCTGAAACAAGAAGTTCTGGGCCTCGAGGGATAATATCAATCACTTGGCGTCCATTCGATGCATCCACTATGGTTATTTCGTATCCCCCTTTTTCTTTTCGTAAAATTTTGCTTATTATCCCTCCTGCCGTAGCATTATAAACTGTATTGTTACTTTTGCTACCATCAGGATAAATCTGACCCCTTCCCCTGTTTCCACCTACGTATATAGGATATTTTAAGAAGTGAACATCTTTATTAGTAGCAGGGTCTGGGGCAAGAATAGGAAAGGTTATTTCACTATATTTTTGACCAGGAACAGGACCTATCACAAGAATATTTTTTTTATCGGGGCGATAATTCTGAAAAGACAGATTTCCTATCTTTTCTTTCATCTCGGGTGAAATACGATCGGGAGGGGCTAATTCAAACCCCTCGGGTAAAATAAGAACAGCTCCCACATTCAAAGCTCCTTTTTTACCATTAGCTAGAACTTGCTTTAGTTGCATATCATAAGGAATTTTAACAACTGCTTCAAATACAGTATCAGGAAGTACCGTTTGTGGAACCTCAATATCCACGGGCTTATTAGCTAAATGGCAATTGGCACATACAATACGCCCAGTTGCCTCTCGTGGATTTTCATAATTCTGCTGGGCAAAAATCGGATATGCACTTGAAATGGATGCCCAAGTTATTATATATATCATGAGTGAGACAGATATGGAGCGAGTAATCTCTTCCCTTATCCAAGAAAAGGTATTTCTAGTTTGCATGGTCCAATCATTTATCCCGAAAATTTCTACAATAAAGTTAGGTAGGTCGATAATATACTTCCCTAGCCACAATTCTGCTATTTACATTTACTGAAAAAAATCCAATTTTTTTGTTGAAATATACAAGGAATCCCTCATGGGTAAAAAGAGTAAAGTAAATACGACTTTGATTTGGTTATGATGTATAAGGTATGAAAGATTAGAATTGGATCAGTGAATCATTTTTTAGTCATTTATTGCATGATAAATCACTACAAGTGACGGAGATACACGATTTAAATAACGAAAGATCCAATATTTTAAAATTGTATCAAGAATGACTGGAAAGGTAGAAACTAGACCAGATAAAATTTGCTCATAATGAGCAAACCCAAAATCTTTGTAAATATAACCAATCATTAGTTCCCAACCGTGAGGCGAATGAAATCCGATACATAAATCAGTTAATAAAAGAATCGAAAAAGCTTTAATTGTATCACTTAAATTATATAGGAATTCTTGAACCCAAGAATTCAGAATAAAAAGCTTTTCCTTACCCCAAAAGGAATAACCACTTAGAATAACGAAAGATATTAGATTTGTCGAGAAGTGCAAGATTGTATGGATACGATACTCATTGTGTATCTTGATGAATTGGATCGTTTCTTTGTGGATTCCTAGACGAAATTGTTGTAAATCGGTTTCTGTGTATTCCTTTATCATTTCATCGAGCTGGAATAGTTCCTCTAATTGTATGAATTTTTCTAGAACACTTTTTTCTTGAATATCATTCAAAAAAGTTTCGCATTGTCTAGTATTCCACCAATTAGTAATCCAAGTTTTCAAACTTTTATTACAGCAGAGAGAGATCAACCAGGGCAAAAAGACTATAGACGTAAAATAAAAAAAAGGAATGAATGCTTTCTTTTTTGCCATTTTGAATCTGTGAATTGTTAATGAACCTACCTCAGTTGTTGATTCTATTAGATCTAATATTTCTATCGAGCATGAGTTTCTATTCTAATTCGAATAGAATGTATTGAGCCTATGAATCCATTTTCTCTTTTTCTTTTGATTCAATACTTAGTCTTTGCTTTGAATCTAGAAAGAATAAAGAAATAGACTCAGAATACACTTCCAATTTGAATCAAGAAAAAATTGGGTTTCCAGGATGTTATTCTCCCTTTTTTCGATCAATACTAATTTCGAGACGAAGAAACTTTCTATCAAATATATAAAAAAAAACGAGCATAAAAGAATAGATGAATGTTTAATTGACAAAAAAAAAGAAAGAAATTCTTTCGTTTTTTCTTCCTACTGCCAAAGCATTTAGTCTTTTAAAATTAATTCATTTCAAAATACTTCAATTGGTACACGCAAGAAATAAGCCAATTCAGCAGCTTTTTGCTCAATTTCTCGTGTAGTAAAATTCTCATCAGTACGAATTAAAGGAATAGCCCCTTGACCTCGAATTTCCATATAAAGGACACGCCGAGCAGAAACACCCTCTTTAACTTCTATTCTGATGGACTGAATATCTTTCATAAGGAATCGTAAAAAGATGCGACGACTTTTTCCAGGAAATCCCCAACGAAAAATACGCACTATTCCTTCTTTTCGGTCGAAAAGATCATAACCACTACCCACATTCCACAAAATAGTGCACCACAAATAGCAACTAATAAAGAGACCTGCGATACCATAGAAAGACATCACAATCCCTTGTGGAAAAAAAATGATTTGCTGAGACGGAAATAACGAGATAACATTTCTACCAAGATAACTGGAAGTTCCAACCAATAAGAATCCTAATGAACCTAAAAATAGGATAAAGGCCCAGCAGAAATTACTTGTTTTTCGAGACCCCGTTATAAATTCTATCCATATAGATTCTGATCGCCAACTCATATATATTAGATCCAGTTATACAATTTTTTGGAATTGAGAAAATATGACTTTCCTTTTTTTGTTTTCAAAGTAACTCTCATCAACTATTTTGTTGTGAACCTTTACCTCAGGAGTAATTCATATAATTTTTGATATCTAAAATAATAACATCTCCTTCCTTTATATGATCCCCTATAGCTATATACATACAAATAAATACATTGACTTGAATTTCATACATCGGCCCGATGATGATCCATTTTTCAAAAGAGCGCAAATTTTTTGACTCATATAATACATTTACACATGCATAAGAGCTTTTTTTATTTATGTTTGTAGGAATCTATGTGTTATACAATATTCTACCAAATGGGTCTTATCGAATCGAAGTTTTTAAAATAAAAAAAGGAGTGATACGATTAGGTCTCATCCGATCTAAAAAATCTTATTTTTTTGAATATGAAGAAATAAAGAAGCCATTGCAATTGCCGGAAAGACTAGGCCTACTAAAGGCACAAAAATAGAGGATAAGTTATTGAAAGTTGTCATAAAATGGGTACCTCAATTTAATATTTGTACCTGTTATTGTTATATTCTGAATTCTAAAGATATCTTAAAATATCTTGTATTTTTATTATTTATATTATATATATTATATAATTATACTAAGTATCTTTAAGTAAATATATATCTAATACTAATATATAACCTAATAGAAATATATAGAATAGAACCTAATAGAAATAGAATCAAAAAATAGGTACAAGAAACGCCAAACTAAATAAATGGACTTATTAATCTTTAAAAATCAAATAGATGTATCATAATCCCCTTGTTAGATTTATTATTCTTTTTGTCTTCTACTTCATATCATAATAGTCATTAATAAAGAAAAAATTTTATTCCATTACAAATTTCTACAAAATTGATTAGAATATGATCCAACAACAGGGAATTTTCGGGAAATGCAAAAAGATGGAAGACTCGCTATAGATCTGTATATATCTCTATTTGATATATCTATACATATGCAAGCAAGGGAGGAAAATGAACTTTGTTTTATTTGTCTAGTCTAATTTGAACTTCCCGAAAGCAAAAAATTTATTTTTTATCTTGTTGATAGAGGTTTACTGAGTAGTAAACAAGAATATCGATAAAAAAATGATTCGAAAGAAAAATGCATTTTTCAGGGTTTTCGTTTAATTCTGATAAACTAACCGTTCTATTTGATTTCATTTTTGTTCAAAGGAAAAAAAGCATGGAGCTGAAATAACTCACTCAGAACACCTTTTAAAGGATTACGTGGTACAATTGCATCCAATAAGCCCTTACGTAATAAAGATTCAGCCGCTTGTGAACCTTCAGGCACGGCTTTTTTCAATGTTTGTTCAATTACTCTTTTACCCGCAAATGCAATATAGGCATAGGGTTCGGCAATAATGATATCCCCCAACATACCAAAACTAGCTGTCACCCCACCGGTAGTAGGAGATGTAAGAATTGATATATAGAATAACTTTTTACTTGATTGATAATCACATAAAACCGAAGAAATTTTAGCCATTTGCATCAAACTTAAACTTCCTTCTTGCATTCGTGCTCCTCCGGAAGAACACACTAAAATAAGAGGTAAACATTGATTGGTAGCATACTCGATCAAACGAGTGATTTTTTCGCCTACTACGGATCCCATACTACCCCCCATAAACTGAAAATCCATAACCCCAAGGGCTACCGGAATACCGTTTAGTTGACCTGTACCTGTTTGAACAGCGTCAGTCAATCCTGTCGTTTTTTGAGCAGAGTCAATACGATTTTTATAAGGTTCCTCCCTCGAATGAAATTTAATGGGATCCGCAGAGACTATGTCTTCATCCATAGGATTCCAAGTACCCGGATCAATCGAAAGCTCGATTCTCTCTGAACTACTCATTTTCAAATAATGTCCACATTGTTCACAAACATTCATTTTGACTTTCTTATACATTAATCCATAACAATTGTCGCATTGAATCCACAATTGATTGTAGTTTTGAGTTATATCGAAATCCTTAGAACTCATTAAATTACTAC